TACTATGATCATAGTATGATGGCGGTTGGGCAAGTATGCCCCCATCGTCTAGTGGTTCAGGACATCTCTCTTTCAAGGAGGCAGCGGGGATTCGACTTCCCCTGGGGGTAGGGTAATACGAAAGGAAGTTGATTATGGATTACCAATAAGCCTAAAATGGATTCTTCCTGGGTCGATGCCCGAGCGGTTAATGGGGACGGACTGTAAATTCGTTGGCAATATGTCTACGCTGGTTCAAATCCAGCTCGGCCCAATAATGCCCAAGAATTCGCCAATCTACCATGAGATGGTATAACCCCCTTGTCCTTGAGAAATACCTGATACAGAGGAATAAAAAAGAATTTAAATTTATGCTAAATCCCTTATTTCCCTGGGATTGTAGTTCAATTGGTTAGAGCACCGCCCTGTCAAGGCGGAAGCTGCGGGTTCGAGCCCCGTCAGTCCCGAAGGATCCAATAAATACATCAATTCATCTCTCCCTTTTCTGTGAAAGGGAGGACAGGGAGCAGAATTTCATTCCCAAGAGGAGATCCTTGTTTTTTTTTCCTTCCTATTTTTCTATTTTTTTAGGGGTCCCATCGAAGAAAGAACAAAGCCTAAAAAAAATAGTGAATTTGATGGAATATTAGATCTTTTCTACCGGGACTCATCTTTATCACATTTCTTTGTCTTCCAAGAAAATTAGATTATTAAAAAAAAAAAACAGAGCTTAGAACTTAACTCCTTTCTTTTTCCATTTCGCTTCTATTGTTTGTTTGGGTTTGTTACTAATGGAAATGAAAGGGTGGTCACATGATACTTCATCAGATGATTGTACAAGGAAAATCTAAGGTAGGTTATAGAAAAGAAAGAAGAAAAAATAATAATAAATCAAGGAATTTTTGATTGGTTCAGGAATCCCATTTTGGATTCGGTATGGATAAAAGATCTTCCTATGTTATACTATTCAATTCTCGACGACGAATTCATTTGATAGCACAGATATTGTTATTCATGATATTGATCCGATTCAAGATCATCGAGAAGTAATTCATTCATTGAATTTACAGGCGAAAGATTTATTATCTCTATGGGATTAAATCCCGAGTTATTGTGAAGTAAAAAAAAGATGAGATTATGGAAGTAAATATTCTTGCATTTATTGCTACTGCACTGTTCATTCTAGTTCCTACTGCCTTTCTACTTATCATTTACGTAAAAACAGTTAGTCAAAATGATTAATTAATTTGAATGAAACTTGATTTCTGAGTTCTTATCAATGATTGAAGAAATAAAACGAAAAGGATTCCAATTTCGCGTCTTAAATAAAATGAGCGGACTATAATCGGCTCTATGAGATCCGATAGTATGGTAAGAAAGAAATAGATGAAATCTTTCTTTCTACCATACTATCTATTAGTGTTATTGTAGTGTATAAAGTTGTAAAGTTGTACTTTACAATAAAGAGAAAGGCTTAATATAGATCAATCTCCAATATTATCTTCATATATGTAGATATAAATTTCATATATGGACTGGACATAGCATCAAATTCGATTTCTTTGATACATCTATTTGTTCCGATCACTCTGAAATAATCGTCTTACTCTTAGAGTTCTAATTCCTAGATTTTTTATTATTTCCATCCAATATGAATTTCGGGATCTATCGAAAGAATCAAGAAAAAGCATTATGGGCATATCTTAAGAAAAACATGTAGTAATCTGTTTTTTTAGCATTTCGAAGAAATAATTGATTGAGCCATTGACAGGAGTTCTATGGGCACTTCTTCAGATTTCGAAAAGAAATAAAATAAATAGTAAACCTCGCCGATTTTAACGCTTGAACCATGATATGAAATGGGTTGATAAAGTATCAAAAATATTAAAAATCTAATAAAACAAGCGGTAAGTGCGCAATAAATATGTGACTCGCCCAAGTCAAGATCTTATTATGCATAGTATCTTGTTAGCCAACCACTATGCTATGTCTATATTGTTTTCTTTCTCATAGAAAGTGGGTATACATTTACCAAAACGACTTCCTCTTTGAACAGTAAAGAGGGAAAGAAAAAAATCAAATCAAAAAATAAAAAAGGGGTCGGGTCTTCCTCAGTATCCATCTATAATTCTAATTCTGGTAAAAGCCCGTTAGAAAATTTCAGAAGAATTAGGTTGGAATGAATTTCCTATCATCTGTATCCCTTTCCTTTCGAAATACAAACATGGGAATCATTGAAATATCTCTTTGATTGAAAGAGTATTAGTCATATCATACATTACTCTACTAGAATCCAATGGAATTTGGAAATGAAGATATTTTTATTTGAAAAAGTTCAAAACGCGTTGCAAAACGATCTATAAAATAATTGATACAGTTTGATTCCTCAACTTTATTAGTAGTAACTCTAGAGTCCACTTCTTCCCCATACTACAAGTGAAAGGGAAAATGTAAAGACTACCATTAAAGCAGCCCAAGCGAGACTTACTATATCCATGTGAATTATGTCCCCTATCTCTAT